GTAGAAAAAAGGTAGTTAGTTTATCGAAATCAAAGAGAAGTATGCAGTTTTCTTTAGTGATATAAGTCAAATCTAATTGTATCAAAGAATAAAAAGTTGCGGATCATTCTTTTTTTTTTTTTTCACGAGATCCTCTTTTCCTATACTATAGTTCTAATTCCTAATTAGGAAGTTTCCATCAACAAGATATGATAGTAAGAGTGAACTCTTTCTTCCTCGAAATTAGGCTAGGCAAATAAAACGATTTTCATGTTCTCTTTTTATGGTATCTATATAGAAATAGAATTCAATCAAATAGAAATATATATTTTTGTATCTTTCTATATCGTCCGAAAATCCTAAGAATCCCTGTTGGGGCGGATTCTAACAAACCCTTTTTTTCAGGAATTTGGAATAAACCCCTTTTTCTTTATTAAATTTTCTTTATTAAATTAGAAGACAAGAACAAAAGAAGAATAATGGTTATCATACATATATTTCATGTAGAAAAATGACAATGAATAAGGCTTTTTGTTTAGTTCTACATTCTTTGCACTTATTATAGAATATATGAATTCCACTTTTTATAAGTTATAAGATTTCTTTCTATTATAATAGAAGATGTCCTTATTTTATAACAATAACAGGTACAAATATTAAATTGAGGTACTCATTGCTATGACAATTCTAAACTTACCTGCTATTTTTGTGCCTTTAGTGGGCCTAGTATTTCCGGCAATTGCAATGGCTTCTTTCTTTCTTCATGTTCAAAAAAACAAGATTGTTTAGACTCGATGAGACCCAATCTCATTCATTTTTTTAAGACCTAGCGAAACTTGGATTCTAACACAAATATATATATATTTAGTGGAATATGGGATAATATACGACTTCCCCCGAACATAAATGAAAGAACTCTTATCCATGCAAAATGCGATATGGGTAAATGAATTATAACTATGGGTCGGCGAATGTCTGAAATAGAAGGTCATGTGTAGATATCTATAGATATCTACAATGGGATCCTATGGAAGGGGTGTTATTAGTTAAGTGAGATCTACCTAATTTGATGAATTATTCCTAAGTACTCCTAAAGGTTCACATCAAAATAGTGCTAATTGATGAGAGTTACTTCGGAAACAAAAAGAAGAAAATGAAATTCATTTGGGTTATTCTCTCAATTCTAATAAAACGCAACTGGATCGAGTATGAATTGGCGATCAGAACATATATGGGTAGAACTTATAACAGGTTCACGAAAGGCAAGTAATTTCTGTTGGGCCTTTATCCTTTTTTTAGGTTCATTAGGATTCTTATGGGTTGGAACTTCCAGTTATCTTGGTAGGAATTCGATATTTCCGTATCAGCAAATCATTTTTTTTCCACAAGGGGCCGTGATGTCTTTCTATGGGATAGCAGGTCTCTTTATTAGCTCCTATTTGTGGTGCACAATCTCATGGAATGTAGGTAGCGGTTATGATCGATTCGATAGAAAAAAAGGAATAGTATGTCTTTTTCGTTGGGGATTTCCTGGAAAAAATCGTCGCATCTTCTTCCGATTCCTTATAAAAGATCTTCAGTCCATCCGAATCGAAGTTAAAGAGGGTATTTATACTCGTCGTGCTCTTTTCCTTTATATGGAAATCAAAGGCCGAGGGGCTATTCCTTTGATTCGTACTGATGAGAATTTTACTCCACGCGAAATTGAACAAAAAGCCGCCGAATTGGCCTATTTCTTGCGTGTACCAATTGAAATGAACTGAAGAACGTAAATGCTTTCTAAACAGAAGGGAAAAAAGGAAAGAATCCTCTTTTTCTATAACACAGCCTAACTGAAGTTTTTTCAAAGCGCTCATTCGAACTAAAGCTATACGGAACAAACATAATACAAAACTCTTTTTGTGAAAAAAGAAAGGGTTTTATATATAGATGTATAGAAATCTATCCAACTCAATTCAGTAACAAATCGAAATAATAGATTCATCCCATATATCAAAACATTTAGGAATAAAGAATTTATCTTCGAGGTTCAATATTTTGAATTGATACGTTAGATATAGATAGATCTTATCCTGTAAATTATCTCTCTTTTGTCAATGCCAATCGACTTTTTTCCTTTTGGGCTCCTTAATGATTAAACAATTGAATCCCTTCTAACTATCTGATTTCTCTCTTGGTTTGCCATTCATTTTTGATCATCACAATATTCTTCAGAAATATCCCTGAATTATGGCCGGCAAATCATATTTCTTTTTTTATTATTATTTCTTCATTCGAAATGGGCTGTTATTCTATCTTCTGTATTCTTTCTAGATTCAAAGACTAATCGCTGAATCATAAATAAAAAGGGGACTAGATTCATGGGTTCAATACTTTGGATGTATATAGAGCTCGGACTTGGTCGAACTATTAGATCGTATAGAGTCGACGAATGAGGTGGGGTGGGTTCATTAACAATTCACAGATGAAAAAAAAAATGGAAAAAAAGAAAGCATTTATTCACATTCTATATCTTGTATCTATAATATTTTTTCCCTGGTGGATCTCTCTCTTATTTAATAAAAGTCTTGAATCTTGGGTTCTTAATTGGTGGAATACGAGACAATCCGAAACTTTTTTCAATGATATTCAAGAAAAGAGTATTCTAGAAAAATTTATAGAATTAGAGGAACTCCTCCTGTTGGACGAAATGATAAAGGAAGATCCGGAGACACATCTACAAAAACTTCATATAGGAATCCACAAAGAAACTATTCAATTGATCAAGAGGCAGAATGAGAATCATATTCATACAATTTTACACTTCTCAACAAACATAATATCCTTCGTTATTCTAAGTGGTAATTCAATTCTGGGTAATGAAGAACTTGTTATTCTTAACTCTTGGGTTCAGGAATTCCTATATAACTTAAACGACACAATAAAAGCGTTTTCTATTCTTTTAGTAACGGATTTATGTATCGGATTCCATTCGCCCCATGGTTGGGAACTAATGATTGGTTCTGTATACAAAGATTTTGGATTTGTTGATAACGATCAAATTATATCGGGTCTTGTTTCCACTTTTCCAGTTATTCTAGATACAATTTTTAAATATTGGATCTTCCGATATTTAAATCGTGTATCTCCGTCACTTGTAGTGATTTATCACTCAATGAATGACTGAAAAATGATCCACTGGTATTACGCCAATTAGAATGTTTGTTACCTTGTACATAACTAAAGCATTCCAAATCATGTTTACTCTTTATATTTCTTTCTTATTTGTACCTATTCACGGGATTCCTCCAATATTCCAGTACAAAATCATCGAATAGATAGGGAATTATACTAAAGACCTACCCAATTTATTGTAGAAATTGTCGGGATCAACGATTGAACCATGCAAACTAGAAATAATCCCCTTTCTTGGATAAAAAGGGAAGAAATGACTCGATCTCTTTCCGTATTGCTCATAATATATATAATAACTCAGGCATCCATTTCAAATGCATATCCCATTTTTGCACAGCAAGGTTATGAAAATCCACGAGAAACAACGGGGCGTATTGTATGTGCCAATTGTCATTTAGCTAATAAGCCTGTAGATATTGAGGTTCCGCAGGCAGTACTTCCTGATACTGTATTTGAAGCAGTTGTTCGAATTCCTTATGATATGCAACTGAAACAGGTTCTTGCTAATGGTAAAAAAGGGGCTTTGAATGTAGGGGCTGTTATTATTTTACCCGAGGGGTTTGAATTAGCCCCTCCCGATCGTATTTCTCCTGAAATGAAAGAAAAGATAGGCAATCTGTCTTTTCAGGCCTATCGGCCCACTAAAAAAAATATTCTTGTGATAGGTCCTGTTCCTGGTCAGAAATATAGTGAAATTGCCCTTCCTATTCTTTCCCCGGACCCTGCTACTAAGAAGGATGTTCACTTTTTAAAATATCCCATATATGTAGGTGGAAACAGGGGAAGGGGTCAAATTTATCCTGACGGGAGCAAGAGTAACAATACAATTTATAATGCTACAGCAGCGGGTGTAATAAGTAGAATCATACGAAAAGAAAAGGGGGGATATGAAATAACCATAGTGGATCCATTGGATGGACGTCGGGTCGTTGATATTATCCCTGCGGGCCCAGAACTCCTTGTTTCAGAGGGGGAATCTATCAAACTTGATCAACCATTAACAAGTAATCCTAATGTGGGTGGATTTGGTCAGGGAGATGTAGAAATAGTACTTCAAGATGCATTACGTGTCCAGGGCCTTTTGTTCTTCTTGGCGTCTGTTATTTTGGCACAAATCTTTTTAGTCTTTAAAAAGAAACAGTTTGAGAAGGTTCAATTGTCCGAAATGAATTTCTAGATTTGTGGATTTATCAACATCAAGTTCGTAAAACGAACCAAACAAATTCTTGTCGGGAATGACTTGTACCGCATTCTTAGTCATAGTATGTATATTATGAAGAAGGCTATTTGACCTTTTCTCGTCTTCTTTTTTTTTCAATTTTTTTTTTGAATCCAAAAGTGGATTAAATTAATGTGACTATACCCCTAATTTGATTTGCCAAATTCAAATGTTATAGAACGCATTAATAGTTTTGTATTCTATAATAGAATCAAATTCGACTAGATACTAGGCTAGGCATAAGTAAACAAACAGGGAATAGAAAGCAAAAAATAAATAAGAGGAACAAATGATTCTAGGAGGGATTATTGATCTTCGCGGCCTTCGACACAAGAAAAAGAATTTTCCAATCTCTTTACTTGATGTCGAAATACTAATGATTCTTGATCCTCTTTGTCATCCTATTCTTAGTTTTGATTTTTACAGGTTTATCATAACATTACGTAGTGGACAAACTAAAAAATAGATTTATTAAACAAATCAAACTTTTTCAATATGAACTAAAAAAAATACTCCACTTTGATAAGATACTAAAAAAGAAAAGTTCTATTAGTATACAATTAGTATAAAAAAGATTTGTATGATATCTGATCTACAGAAATATCTATTATATTGTTATTGTACCATC